TAATGATATTGCCATAAATGAAGAAAATAATATTTCCATTTATTAATCAGAATAGGCGTATTATTTGAAGAAAGGATTGATTTTCCTTGATATCTAACATAATGCATAAAAGGATCTTTATGCATAAAAGGATCTTTGCATAACTCCAAGATGTCCCGAAATTCATTATGAATAAATACTTTGACAAGATTTTGGATTTTTATAAAAAAATATATTCGTTGAAAAAAGAATCCAGAAAATGTTGAACGTAAATGAAAAGATTGATTACGAAGAAAAAAAAAGATGGATTCGTATTCACATATATGAAAATTATATAGGAACAAGAAAAATCTTGGATTGGTTTTTAAAAAAAACCAATTCTTTGGAAGAATAAACCTATTCCAATTACAATACTCATAGAGAAAGAAACGTAAGAAATGCAAAGAAGAGGCATCCTTCAACCAGTAACGTAGGGTTTGCACCAAGATCTCTAAATGGATGTGATAGGGTATTAGTACATTTGACACAGAATCTAAATGGGACAATTTGTCCTCTAAAAAAGAAAATATTGAATGAATTGATCGTAAATTACGAAATTGATCTACCTCTTTCCTTTCTAAGGAAAAGAATAATCGAAAAGAAAATGGAATTTCCACAGTGACTGCAAATGCCTCGGATAGAATTTGCGAATACAAATTCTTGTTGAAAGCAAAAAACCTATTTTGTCTAGAATCAGTATCCACCAAAATAATCAAAGGATTCTGTTGATACATTCGAATAATTAAACGTTTAACAATTATTGAACTAATTCTTTTGTTATAACCCACATTTTCTAACCAAATAGATCTAATTGATCTCTTTAAAACATGATGAGCAAGTGTATAAATATACTCCTGAAAAAGGAGTGGGTATAGGAAGTTGTGTTGCCAAGATCTATTTAGGTCTAAATATCCTTGAAATTGATCCATTGGAAATTGGATTGGAATCAAAAGAAACAGAAAGTAGTCCATTTATTGATTATGAAACGATATATATAGTGCGATGCAGTCAAAACAAAGCGTTATAGTAAGTAAGAAAATACTAGATATCTCGGGGACAGGTAGACTCATCAACAGACTCTCTATCCTCTCTTTCAATCTAAATAGTTTATATTTGTTTCTAGGATAACAAAACAAGATGGGTTAGAAATCCTTTATTTTTCAAACCAATCGCTCTTTTGATTTTTGAAAATCAATATATTTATCAATATGCTGCTTCTTCTACACATTTATGTACAACCCAGAATAGGACATAACTAATAATTAGGACTTATTTGATTAATAAAAACGAAAATAGATAAGATACTATAATCATGCACTCAAGTCGAATTCTTCCCCCGTACTGGGCACTAATATATTTTTAACGTCTAATTAGATCGAGTAATCATTCAAATTTAGAACAAAAGCTCGTTGCTCTTTTTCCTTATAAAAACTGAAATTGAAGTCGGAAAACTCTATCCATTTATTCATTCGACCCCATTCTGATTCTGAATTAATTTCATTTTTTTGCACTCCCAAGTTTTAGAACCGATCCAGTTAAAGTAAAACTGAAACATTCTCCGAATTCTCTATTCATACGACATGCTGTTTTTTCCAGTCATTCCTTTCAGGATCAGTCGTGGTCTTACAAAGTCTACCAAAGGTATGAATGAATCCCTTACTTCATTGAAGTGTGTAAAAGATGCTAGCCGCACTTAAAAGCCGAGTACTCTACCGTTGAGTTAGCAACCCGAAGAACAAAAAATTGGCAATGTTTGTTTGGATAAAAAACTAAAGAGATAAAATTGAACAACACAATCAAAACATCAAACTAGCAAAAAATCCATCGAAAATTTTCAATTCTGAAATTATTATTAATTTCATAAATTCCCATTTATTTAAGAGTAAAAAAAAAAAAAAAAAGCGAGGAAATGGATCTGTTTATCCACGATCGAATTATATTTGCTCAATAGACTCTTGTCAATATATAAAAACGACACGGTAAAAAAAAGTGTTAAGAAACAAAACAGAGGGAGGGAGAAGGGGATCTACTAGAAAAAAGTTATAAAACTAAATAAAAATTTCCCCCTTATCTTTTTTTTTATTAATTGAATTTCTTACGAAATTTATAAAAAACCCCCGCCCTTTTGAAAATATCAAAAAGAGTTCCTGTAGGTTGAGCACCCTTTTCAAGAAAATCGAAAATAGCAGGAATATTAAAATAGGTTTGACTATTTATAGGATCATAAAAACCCATTTTACACAGATCTTTTCCTTCTCTTCGGGATCGACCATCGATTGCAACAATTCGATAAACAGCTCATTGGGATCGATGTAGACAAACTCTAACTCCCCCCAGAAACGTATACGAAGTTTTCGCCTCGTACGGCTCGAGAAATTGAAGTGATGTCTATATATACAAGGTCAAATAGATCCATAAAGAAATTAGACTAATATTAAGTATTAATAAATATTCAAAAATAATAATATTATTTGATTTTATATCAATAGAAAAAAAAACACACATCTTTCTCCTCATAACTCAAGTTGGATAACTATGAAATAGCTCAAAAGAAAATTCGAAAAGCCTATTCATTTCATTTTTTGAGTAGTCTCTAATCCATCTTTTTTTGTCCCCATTAAAACAAAATCGATTTTGACCCTTCGTTCTTAATCTAGTTGTCGAGACAATAAAAAAAGGGGGATTTTCTTGTTCCAAGATACTTTATCTTTACCGTGAATCATTGGGTTTAGACATTACTTCGGTGACTTAAAATCGTTTGAAAATGGCAGCAACATGCCCCCTTTTATGCTTTTTTTCTATAAAAATAAAAGATTCATAGAAAAGGAGAGTATCGCACGTAAAAAAATCACTATACTTACAAAGTTGTTAAAACTTATTAATTAGCACTAACCCTAGATTCCTTGCCCCTGAGAAAAGAATCAATAGTTTCGACTCGAGCTACATCACGTACTATCTTACACTACAATCCAAAAAAAAACCAAGGTTCTGGTGTAAGAGAACAAAAGATGTCGAGCCAAGAGCACATTTATAATTCAAATGGTGGATATAAGAATCCACGGACGATCCCGTCTGTCAAGCCGCACGTTGCTTTCTACCACATCGTTTCAAACGAAGTTTTACCATAACATCCCCCCGGGTTTTCACTGGTATGTAATTGATTCAATTATGGAATCACGAATAGTCATTTGTTCGTTCGTTACAGTTATTCCATAGGAATGCATATATATATATATTTTTTCAATTTCTATGAATGACTGCTTTTTTTACGAAGTCGTAGCAAAAATAAAATTTCATACAAATTTTTTTTTCATTTTATTTTATTGACTGAATTGCAATATGCTATTTTTTTATTTTCTTTCTAAAGAAAAAAGACCAATTTATCAATCCGAAATCGAAACGGAAAGATTCGAAAATCAAATATTAGGAATTGAAAAATTTTTGTTATTGAATCCACATTCCATCTTCAGAGGATCAAATACGTATAAAAAAGCAAAAAAATTCATGATTTTCTTTTACGAGTAGTTTCGGCTGACTGAGCGGGTTAAATAACGCTTAGTTAAATAAACTAAATATAAATTAGGGGAATCAAATAGAAATATAGGATCTATGAATTACTTATTATTCCATACATTTTGATACATTGAAAATTCGATTTTGATGTTTTTATCAAATACTTAAAAATAAGGTTCAAAGAAAATACATAATGTAGAACATTTTTTCTTACTAACTTATTCTATTCATTTCATCGGCTTAATTTCATCTAATTTGTATTAGACCAGGTATTTAAATGAGTGTGTTCGATTATTAATCGTTATATATAGTTATATGAGAGGTTAAGGCTTTTCAACTAACTAATTTCTTTTAGTTTAAGTAATAATAATATTAACTACTCTATACTCACTCTATTCTAAGGGTATAGATCGAATAAAAGGAGGGAGATGGGGGGGTTCAATCTGTTGTTAATTTGTTTGAAATTGATTTCAAATTCTTGAAATCTATAGCTCCTATGTTATCCAAATCACAACTTGATTTAGATCCATTTATGACAATCTTTCATTATTCTCAAAATATCTAAATTTCTATATTCTTTCTTTCTAGATATAAAATAGAAAAAGGTATTCCCTGGGACGGAAGGATTCGAACCTCCGAATAGCGGGACCAAAACCCGTTGCCTTACCACTTGGCCACGCCCCATTTGTCTTTCTGTTCAATCAATACTAATAAACATTAGTATTAGTACTGGTTGTTCGTCAATTCCAATCAAAAAATCGATTGTTCCGAGGATTTTGACACGTAGAGCGCGAGAGAAAAATGAATTTATTGATCATTAGATAGAATTTAATTAAAATATTGTCTAAAATATGATTTCTTCTATTCTTTTATTTTGAAAATCAAACGGTTTTAAATTGAGTGAGTTTTCAAAATAAAAATTTTTCGTTTTCTGTTTTAACAGATATCCACTAAAACTCAATCAAAATGAAATTATCTCCAAGTTCAATACAGGAATAAAATGTTTATTATGCTTAATATCTTTAGTTTGATCTACTTCTGTTTTCATTTCACCCTTTATTTGAATTCAAGTAGTTTTTTAGTAGTCAAATTGCCAGAGGCCTACGCTTTTTTGAATCCTATCGTAGATATTATGCCAGTAATACCCCTTCTGTTTTTTCTATTAGCCTTTGTTTGGCAAGCTGCTGTAAGTTTTCGATAAGATGTTGAGTAATGTACTAGACATTATTTATCCGAGAAAGAAAATGCTAATAATTATTTGATAAACTTTATAATATGAACCCTCGATTCAAACGATTGATAATTGGAATTCGTTTCTCATTCTGATTCTTTTTATAAACTTTGCTTTTGAATTTATTTCATTCTTTGATTTAGTGAAACCCCCTTTTGAGCCCCCTAATAGGGGGTAGTAAAGAATTTTTTTTTTTTTTGAGATCAACCCACTTTTATTGCAAATACATTTTTGAGTTCTTTTTCTAGAAACCGTTTTGTTTATTGGTGTCGAAATAGGATATGTGGTAGAAAAAAGGATAATCTATTCTCTCTCTTTTTTTTCAAAAAATGCTTGGAGATTGTGTAATGCTTACTCTCAAACTCTTTGTTTACACAGTAGTGATATTCTTTGTTTCTCTCTTTATCTTTGGATTCCTATCTAATGATCCAGGACGTAATCCCGGGCGTGACGAATAAAAAAAGGACTTTATTGTACATTTTTGAATTTCAAAAAAAGATCAAATATCAATTCATCAACAAAAACGGAAAGAAAGGGATTCGAACCCTCGGTACGAAAAACTCATACAACGGATTAGCAATCCGACGCTTTAGTCCACTCAGCCATCTCTCCCAATTTGAAATTTTGAATCTTACTTTCCAAAAGTAAGATAGAAAAAAACCCCTCTCTTTCCTTATTTCTCGTTATCTTTATTAAAATTAGATTTTAGATTCGAATTCTATTCACATTAGATAAAATCTATTATATCTATATAGATATTGAAAAAACAAGGGTCGAAAGAATTCTTTCAAAAAAAGAAAGAAAATCAAAAATATTTCTTCTGTCGAAATATATTGTTTAGTTTCTTATCCTGGCTTGGTTCATACCTAGCCAGGCCTTTTTTTGTACCAAATCATATATTATAATATTACAAAAAAATAAAATTCTTTTTATTGAATGAAATATCAATATAAGGACAATTTTGATTCTAGGATATAGAATATAATCAAAGTTTCATTTTTTTCGTTAGTCTTTTGAATTATTGACTTTTATTTTATTTCCTTATTTATATATTCTAATTATTAAATTAATTAGAATCGACTTAATAATCTAATTCGAATATTAATAATATTAATTATTTTCTTCCTTTTTTCTTCCCCCTCCTCTTATAGAGGTACTGTACTGAAAGAAACTTGTTATTGAGTTATTAATAATTAGGAGTCCTCTTTAACTAATTTATTGAAATAAACCCGATGATTAGGTCTAATAAAAAAACTAAAACACACCTATGCTATCATTTTCATTATTATTTTCGGATTCTATCTCTTATTCTGCTTACGCTGATTACCTTCTTATTCGACAAAAGATTTATTTATACACAATAATGGCATTGTAGCGGGTATAGTTTAGTGGTAAAAGTGTGATTCGTTTTAGTAATCCCTTTTAGAGTTAAGGGGTCCCTCGGATTTGCTTCATATTCCGAACAAAAACTTTTTTTCTTAAAAGGATTGAATCCTTTCCTTTACCTATCAATTCACTAAGAGGGAGTCGAGGAAGAATCGAAATTCTCGTGATTTGAGTCCAAGGTTCCAATTTTTGATAAATTTTGAAAATTGGATTTTCAAATAGCGAAACACAATTTGTTTTATTGGATCAAGACTCCCAATAACTATGCGTATGGATAAAGGATCCATGGATAAAGATAGAAAAGTGTAGTTCGAATCGTAACTAAATCTTCAATCTTTCCCTATTATTCTAGAAATAGAAAGAAGAAAGATTAAAGCAAAATAGCTTATCTATTAAATAAGGATGTCTTTAGTTTCCGAAGGACATTCAACTTTTTTTAGTTTTCGCTCGGTAGAAAGAAAAAAACTTTTCCTAAGGATTCTCTATTACATCAAATCGAAATAGAGAACGAAGTAACTAAGAGAATATTGTTAGAATACCCTATTCTATATTCCAGATCTATATTCCAGAGGGGATTGTCTAGAAAGCCGAATCTCTTTGAATGCATTCAAAGAGACAGCTGACATAGATGTTATGGTTCAACAATTTTTTTTTTTTGATTTCATTCAGGTCTTATTTCAATCTTGATATTTATTCATACATCCATAAAGGAGCCGAATGAAATCAAAGTTTCATGTTCGGTTTTGAATTAGAGACGTTAAAACAATGATGAATCAACGTCTACTATAACCCCTAGCCTTCCAAGCTAACGATGCGGGTTCGATTCCCGCTCCCCGCTCCAATATAGGATTCTATATAAAAAGAATATTTTGATATTCAATATCATTAATCCTATACTATATTCTATCATAATAGAATATTTTTCTATTATGAGTGTATCTTTAAGATTGAATATAGAATTCCGTAGATTCTATCCCCATAAATATCATCTTTTTACGAACACCAAACCAGAAGCCAAAAAGCAAGAAATGTGAAAAAAAAAGCGTCCATTGTCTAATGGATAGGACATAGGTCTTCTAAACCTTTGGTATAGGTTCAAATCCTATTGGACGCAAGTTCTTCTATGTATTTTTTTTTTAGGTTTCTATCCAAAAGATATTGCTTTTTATGTTGACTGATTTGCATCAGGGATGCTTCAAATAGGGCGTCTTAGATGATTATTTTCTCGAAATTTTTTTTTGTTAATATGAATTGTACAAATGTATTTTGAATAGTATTGAATACTATTAATTATTTAATACAAATAAATATATTAATTATATTAATGGTAAGAAAAGTTTAGTAACGTTATT